GGCTTTTTACTAATGAATCGATATTCAAAATCATTCCATTCGGAATCCCTTGCTTTATCAAAGCGACGGACTTCTAAATTCTCATAGGGCCCCCCCGGAATTCCTTCCAGAGCCTGTTGAATAATTTTTATGGATTCCGTCATTTCACTGATTCGTACTAAATAACGCGCTAATGAGTCTCCTTCTTTTTGCCATTGGACTTCCCAATCGAATTCATCGTAACACTCATAATGATCAACTTTACGAAGATCCCATTGCATTCCGGAAGCTCGTAGCATTGGTCCTGATAAACCCCAATTTATTGCTTCCTCTCCACCAATAATGCCCACTCCTTCAACTCGTTCCAAAAAAATGGGATTCCGCGTAATAAGCTTTTGATATTCAACAACTCCTGTTAAAGAATAATCGCAGAAATCCAAACATTTATCTATCCAGCCATGAGGTAGATCAGCAGCTACTCCCCCGATACGGAAATAATTATGCATCATTCGCATACCTGTGGCAGCTTCGAATAGATCATATAGCAATTCCCTCTCTCTGAAAATATAGAAGAAAGGAGTCTGTGCACCGATATCCGCCATAAAAGGCCCAAGCCATAACAAATGAGAAGCTATACGACTCAACTCCAGCATAATGACTCTGATATAGCTGGCTCTTTTAGGTACTTGAATATTTCCCAATTGTTCTGGTGCATTTACCGTTATTGCCTCTGTGAACATAGTAGCTAAATAATCCCAACGTGTTACGTAAGGTAGATACTGTATAATTGTTCGGTTTTCCGCAATTTTTTCCATCCCTCTGTGTAAATAACCCAATACGGGTTCACAATCAATAACATCTTCACCATCTAGAGTAACGATGAGTCGAAGAACACCATGCATTGATGGGTGGTGAGGACCCATATTGACTATCATGAAGTCTTTTCTTATATCCGGTACAGTCATATGTTTTCTTCCCCGATTCATTATTTCATGAATTGCTGAAAACGAAACGAGGTTCATCAAAATTCAAGATCTAATAAAGCAAATAATTCAAACGAATTTTCAAATTAACGAGTTTTTGGTTCCCGAATATCCAACTGACCAATTAATTCTTTATAACGTACTCTATTTTTCTTTGACAAATAAGCTAGTATACGTTGACGTTTTCCCAGAATTTTCCGCAGACCTCTCTGAGATAAATAGTCTTTTCTGTGCAATTCCAAATGTGAAGTAAGTCTCCGTATCTTATTGGTGAAACTGAATACTTGAAATTCAACAGACCCTTTGTTTTTTTCTTTTTCTTCTTGCGGAATAACTGAGATGAATGAATTTTTTACCATAAAAAGAATTCTTCTCTCTCTCTCTTTTTTTTCTTTCTTTTCCACAGATATGGATTTTACCGATCAGGAATAATAATAATGCCAGTCATTTAGATCTGGTACACACAATAAAATAATCTGGATTTATTCATTTTCTATCGAATCCAATTGAAAATTGGATTCGATAGAAGGAGATGGTACATTTCTACACCCACAAAAGGGAATGATTGGGACTTAAGAAAATTCTGCCGATTCATTCCTAGATCCAATTGATATGATACATCATTGAATCAGTATCATGTATCAGAATCTAATGTAACACAACGTGTGTGTACATTTGTATACCTTTATATACCGGATATGACACGTGATATAGATATATAGGAAATACACCATCAACGAATTCTGACTCGTGGATACATATGTATCCTTGACATACTGAAACGACTGCCATTATTGGTATCAAACCAGTAGCGATCCATACAAGCTAAATCTTCTAATCGATAATTGGGCCAAAGAAACAATTTGAATTGGATAAATTTATTTATATCTGTATCAAAATGCTTGTCCTCATCCAAAAATTGCACACAGTTCCTTACGTTGTTGCCATTGAAAAATACTGAATTTCTATTCACAACATTCTCATTCTCGGAATTCAAACAAATTAGAATTCTCAATTCTCTACGACGTCTAGGAGATGGAATATTTTCAGGAACAAGCAAAGCATAATTATTTTCATCTCCATTCACAAGTACCTTTCCATGTTGTGCAATGGATCTATCGAAATAATCTTCATCAACATATTTTTTTTCTCGGCATATTCGATGAGTTTGGTACTTATTCTTATGGACCAATGAAATACTTATGGTTTGATACATAATCCATTGTCCATCCCATTTTATAGACAGACGAACCGGTTCGATAATCAATATTCCCCTTTTTATCAATTCTGTAAGAGTTAGATCCTTCTGAATCAGCATTACATCCAGGCGCATTTCTCCTCTTTGAATAGAGGATATAGCAATTTCCCTTGGATTTATCAGCCTAAGCAGGAGACAATATACCTTGATATTATTAAGAATTCTTTGATTCAAAGGATCATCCCATCTCAATTGAAAAAGCAAATACCTTTTCAGGAAGAAATCTAGTTCCGCTTCCTTATTGCTCTTGAATTGTCTTTTCTTTCTACGTTTTTTAATGTCTGATTCCGCGGAATCTTTTTCAAGATCTTTTTGTCGGTTTCGTGGATCTGATCCAAGATTCCCTTGACCCAGCTGTTCTTTTTCTTCTTGATTTCGATTCTCTAATTCAAGATATTCTTTTTGATTAGATGATAGACGAAGATCCTTTTTTTGATTTCTGTTGATGTTTTTATTTTCACTAATGTTTTCATTTCCATTCAAATTGAAAATAAGTAATTTGATTGGTATGATCCACGGTTTAATCTTATATGCATCATAAAGTAGCACAAATTCTGAGAAGAACCAGGGTTCTAGATTCGATATGGGACGATGTAGCATTTCTTCATTCATTCCCATCCAATCAAAAAAAAGGGTTTTTTTTTGATTGGATGGGTTGATTTCTTGATGAATCGTGAGATAAAAAAGATTTTTCTTATCAATTATTTGATAATCATTAGTCCCAGTCTTAGCATTTTTATTAATGTTGGTTCCAGTATCTATATCGGTCCAAGTCTCAATATCGATATTCTTTCTAAGAAAAAAATGGAGAATTCTCCCCTCCAAATATTTTCTATCCGGATTTTTCCCCGTATCAATAATAGACCCTTCCCCTAGATAATCATTAATAGCTATACCCCCGGGTACATAAAATGATTCGGGTTTAGGCATGTTGTAATTATATGGAATCTCTCGGTCTCCATTTACTTGGAATGGCGATCCATAAATATATGAGTCCTTCCTGTCTTCATAATGAATATATTTATGTGATAAAAGATCATATCTGTAGTGTTTTTTAAATTTTTCTTTTTGACTCGGTAATGAGTTCACTACATAATTATTTTGTTTCTCGTAATGAATTAATTGGTCTTTTTCTTTTTCATATGAATCTTTTTTTGAGTCTTTATTTTGAATCATACGACGTTGATTGACTCTATTTCGCCATTTTTGCGGTACTAATTTAGACCATCTAGTCTGAGATAAATTGTATTGATAATGATCCCTTAACCAATTTTTCCATTCATTCATTCCAGAATTCGGAAGTTTCTTAGACCTTGATTTGGCATCCAATATTCCTCGTGTCCCAAAATGGTCCTTTATTCTATCCTTAAGAAAAAGATATGCTCCGCGATATTGAAGTACAGATCTCAAGTAATACTTATTAATAATTTGGATTTGTGATAAATTGTAAAATACATATGCTTGGGACAAGGAAGATAAGTCACAATAAATCTGTGATTTATTATTACTAATATTAGAAAGAGACTTTTTTATAGTCGAAATAAAGTGAATTGCATTTTGATTTGTTTCATCAATTCCTTCTTTATTTCTTTCATCATTGTAAATTTCTTTGTCGATAATTTTTTTTGTTGATTCAAATTCAAGGAAAAGTTGTGCATTTATTCTGGGAATATTAATGTTACATAGAAAGATATCCATATAGATTCTTTCAATGAAAGATTTCATAAAATAGTGCCATTTACGTATTAATCGGGCACCTCCTCTTTTTGATATCTGCCAAATATGTTTCTGTGATTCCGATCTTTTATCATCACAACCTGTCTCGTTAGGACTAATCTTTCTATTTGGAGTTAGAAATATTTTTCTCTTGTCTTTTGTAATCCTTTCTATTTTATTTCGGATTGTGGTTGTCCTATCAGCCAGATCCTTCATTTTTTTTTCTGTCAGTGAATAATTTGTCCAATCCACAGATCTAATTCGAATGATCGATTCATGGTTAATCTTATTACTAATTATAGAATCTTTTCTATTTTCATTTGGTTCATATACTTTCCTCAATCCAAATAAGAAAATTGGATTTACTTTTGCAAACTCTTTTATTATTCTTTTTATAAATAGAACTGTTTTGAGAATCCATCTTGTTTTTTCTTTTAAGACCCTTAGAAACCATTTTTTTCTTTCTCCTAAAGCTCTTAGAACTAGAAAACATTTCTTTTTCACTTTTCTAATTTTTTTTTCGAGTTCTTTCCAAATGGGGTCAAAAAAGGAAGGTCGTTTTCGGGGAGAACCAAAAGGTAGTTCAGTTTCCATCCCCCAGACTGTTAAAAAACCGAAATTTTCTTTTTTTCCTTTCTTTTTCATTCGATCTCTATGATCGAATCGTAGCTTAGATCTGTGCCAAGGTTTCAGACAGAAAGGAAATAGGATCTTTATTTGAATACCGTCTGTTAGCCAGTCTTTCGGAAATTCTGTTTCTGATAATTGAACACCATTATAGGTGCATTTAACATGCATTTCTCTATTCCACTCCTTCCAATCCTCGTACCACTCGGGGAATTGAAATAATAACATACGGCCGAGATTTTTAGCTATTATCAATGAAGGCAATACGATGTATTTTCTAAGAATCGATTGTGTTACTAACATAGAACCTCTTATTGTTTGAGCAAATAGAATAGTATCCCAATTTTCTGCTATTGCTATCCGTTCATTCTCTTCCTTTTTCTCCTCCTTTGTTTTTTCCTTTTCTTTTGCCTCTTTTTCCTCAGAATCCGAAGTTT